AACAAACTTTTTTAACTCAACTCCCCTATTGAATGTACCCCCCCCTTCCCCCCCAGGGGGGGTATACTATGCATAATCGTGCATACATTTATATTCCACATATATTATGGTACCAGTACTATATACTATAATCGTACTAAACCCATTACATGTATACGGACATTACACCACAGCCCCATTCCTCCCAATGTACACTCCATGCACTGCCCCAAGACCAGAACCACTACTTCCCCTTCACCTGCTAACCAACCCTCAAGTCACCATACTATGAATGGTTACAGGACATACATGCAATACCAGGCACTTCCCCATTTGGTTATGCTCGACGTACCAGATGGATTTATTGATCGTACACCTCACGAGAGATCAGCAACCCCTGCCCGTAATGTACTCTATGACTAGCTTCAGGCCCATTCTTTCCCCCTACACCCCTCGCCCCTCTTGCTCTTTTGCGCCTCTGGTTCCTCGGTCAGGAACATCCCATGCTTAACTCCTGAACTTTCTCACTTTTCACGAAGTCATCTGTGCATTATTCTCCCCTATTTAGTCCGTGATCGCGGCATCTTCTTTCTTCATTGCTGTTGGTTCCTCTTTTTTCTGGGGCTTCTTCACAGGTTGCCCTTCACAGTGCAGGTGCGGAGTGCTATTCAAGTGAAGCCTGGACTACTCCTGCGTTGCGTCCTATTCTAGTACTCTCGTGTCCCTCAATGAGACGGTTTGCGTGTATGGGGAATCATTTTGACACTGATGCACTTTGGATCGCATTTGGTTATGGCTCTTCCACCCCCCCGCTAAATGGGGCTATTTAGTGAATGCTTGTCGGACATATTTTTACGAATTTTCACTTCCTCTATTTTCTCCACAAAACTAGGAGATTCACCACAATTTTTTCTTTAGTTTTTTGTTATTTTTTTTAAAAACATTTTTAAAAAACTAAATTAAACTAAAACTACCGCATAAAAACCCCCAAACCACAAAAACGTTTCGTTTAGTATATATACATTGTTACATTCACCATTTTTATTAGAGAAACTCCACTACTAAACTTTCTTTTCCAAAAACAAAAATTACATTGGACAAAACCCTACAAACAAACATTATTTATATTGATGACAAACAAATGGCTCAATTCTCCTACCTCCAACAGCCTCCATAGCTTAATCCAAAGCATGGCACTGAAGATGCCAAGACGGTACCTATAATACCTGTGGGCAAGAGACTTAGTCCTAACCTTGCTATTGATTTTCGCTAGACATATACATGCAAGTATCCGCACGCCAGTGAGAATGCCCTGACACCTCCAATAAGAATAAAGGAGCAGGTATCAGGCACACCTGAGAGTAGCCCAAGACACCTTGCCTTAGCCACGCCCCCACGGGTATTCAGCAGTAATTAACCTTAAGCAATAAGTGTAAACTTGACTTAGCCATAGCAATTCAGGGTTGGTAAATCTTGTGCCAGCCACCGCGGTCATACAAGAGACCCAAATCAATAGCCACCCGGCGTAAAGAGTGGCCAGATGTTATCCCACTGCCTAAGATCAAAATGCAACTAAGCTGTCATAAGCCCAAGATTCACTTAAGCCCCTTCAAACCATCTTAGCCCCACGACTAATTTTACCCCACGAAAGCCAGGGCACAAACTGGGATTAGATACCCCACTATGCCTGGCCCTAAATCTAGATGCTCAAATACCCATGCATCCGCCCGAGAACTACGAGCACAAACGCTTAAAACTCTAAGGACTTGGCGGTGCCCCAAACCCACCTAGAGGAGCCTGTTCTATAATCGATAGTCCACGATTCACCCAACCACCCCTTGCCAACACAGCCTACATACCGCCGTCGCCAGTCCACCTAAAATGAAAGATCAACAGTGGGCTCAATAGTCCACCACTAACAAGACAGGTCAAGGTATAGCCCATGGGGTGGAAGAAATGGGCTACATTTTCTACCATAGAATAAACGAAAGAGGACGTGAAACCCGTCCTTGGAAGGAGGATTTAGCAGTAAAGCAGGATCATACTCCCCTAAGCCTGCTTTAAGACGGCCCTGGGGCACGTACATACCGCCCGTCACCCTCTTCATAGGCCCCAATATTAATAAATAATACCTGCATCTAAGCCAAAGACGAGGCAAGTCGTAACAAGGTAAGCGTACCGGAAGGTGCGCTTAGACCACCGAGACGTAGCTATAAACCCCAAAGCATTCAGCTTACACCTGAAAGATATCTTCCAGAACAAGATCGTCTTGACTTGCCCTACCTCTAGCCCAACCATCACACTACCTCCCTTCATCAAAAACACATTTCCGCAGCAAACCAAAACATTCTAACCCTCTCTTAGTATAGGCGATAGAAAAGATTTCTGGCGCAATAGAGGTCTAACCGTACCGTAAGGGAAAGATGAAATAATAATGAAAACCAAAAGCAAAAAACAGTAAAGACCAACCCTTGTACCTCTTGCATCATGATTTAGCAAGAACAACCAAGCAAAGTGCACTAAAGTTTGCCCTCCCGAAACCCAAGCGAGCTACCTGAGAGCAGCTAAAATTGAGCAAACCCGTCTCTGTCGCAAAAGAGTGGGGCGACTCTCTGGTAGAGGTGAAAAGCCAACCGAGCTGGGTGATAGCTGGTTGCCTGCCAAATGAATCTAAGTTCCCCCTTAGTCTACTCTCTAAGGATATTCATCTAAACCCCACACATGTCAGGACTAAGAGCAACTCGACGGGGGTACAGCCCCTTCGAAAAAGAATACAATCTCCTCCAGCGGATAATACCCTTTTACCCCTTACCGTGGGCCTTAAAGCAGCCATCAACAAAAGAGTGCGTCAAAGCTCCCCCATCAAAAATCCAAAAACCAATTTGACTCCCTCACCCAAAGCAGGCCAACCTATGAAAATAGAAGGATTAATGCTAAAATGAGTAACTCGGAATTCTCCTCACAGCGCAAACTTACATCAACTTATTATTAACAGCCTAACTTATACCCAAACTCCAACAAGAACACGTATTCAACCTAACCTGTTACACCGACTCAGGAGCGCCCACATAGATGATTAAAATCTGCAAAAGGAACTCGGCAAGCCAAAGACCCGACTGTTTACCAAAAACATAGCCTTTAGCAAACAACAAGTATTAAAGGTGATGCCTGCCCAGTGACCCATAAAGTTTAACGGCCGCGGTATCCTAACCGTGCGAAGGTAGCGCAATCAATTGTCCCATAAATTGAGACTTGTATGAATGGCTAAACGAGGTCTTAACTGTCTCTTGCAGATAATCAGTGAAATTAGTATTCCCGTGCAAAAACGAGAATGTGACCATAAGACGAGAAGACCCTGTGGAACTTAAAAATAACAATCACCTCCTCACCAGCACCCCCCCCCCCCCGGGGGGGGGCCTACCTGTATACAATACCTGATTGACATTTTTCGGTTGGGGCGACCTTGGAGAAAAACAAATCCTCCAAACCTGCAGACCATAACTCTTCACCAAGATTAACCCATCAAAGTACTAATAGTAACTTAGACCCAATATAATTGATCAATGAACCAAGCTACCCCAGGGATAACAGCGCAATCTCCTCCAAGAGCCCATATCGACAAGGAGGTTTACGACCTCGATGTTGGATCAGGACACCCTAATGGTGCAGCCGCTATTAAGGGTTCGTTTGTTCAACGATTAACAGTCCTACGTGATCTGAGTTCAGACCGGAGCAATCCAGGTCGGTTTCTATCTATGAATTAACTCCTCCTAGTACGAAAGGACCGGAGAAGTGGGGTCAATGCCATAAAGTACACCCCAGCTTATAAGCAATGAACTCAGCTCAATTGCCAAAAGCCCCACACACACCTAATTCCTAGAAAAGGAACAGCTAGCGTGGCAGAGCTCGGCAAATGCAAAAGGCTTAAGCCCTTTATCCAGAGGTTCAAATCCTCTCCCTAGCTCCTCCCCCAATATGACCTCATCCTCCCTAATAAGCCTCTTAGCCATAACCTTATCCTATGTACTCCCAATTCTAATCGCCGTGGCCTTCTTAACACTTGTAGAACGAAAAATCCTCAGCTACATACAGGCCCGAAAGGGCCCAAACATCGTGGGCCCTTTTGGTCTACTCCAGCCTGTCGCGGACGGAGTGAAATTGTTCATTAAAGAGCCCATCCGTCCATCCACCTCTTCCCCCTTCCTCTTCACCATAACACCTGTCCTAGCCCTTCTACTAGCCCTCACCATCTGGACGCCCCTCCCACTACCCTTCCCCCTTGCAGACCTAAACCTAGGCCTGCTATTCCTCCTGGCCATGTCAAGTCTAACTGTCTACTCCCTGCTCTGATCCGGATGAGCTTCAAACTCCAAATACGCCCTAATCGGAGCCCTTCGTGCTGTTGCTCAGACAATCTCATATGAAGTTACCCTGGCCATCATCCTTCTATCCACAATTATATTATGCGGGAACTACTCCTTAAGCACTCTAGCCACCACCCAAGAACCCATCTACCTTATTTTTCCCTCATGGCCTCTAGCAATAATATGATTTATTTCTACCCTCGCTGAGACTAACCGTGCCCCATTCGACCTCACAGAAGGAGAATCTGAACTTGTCTCAGGGTTCAACGTTGAATATGCCGCCGGACCATTTGCCCTGTTCTTCCTAGCAGAATACGCTAACATCATGTTAATAAACACGCTAACAACCATCCTATTCCTCAACCCCAGCTTTTTAAGCCTCCCATCCGAACTATTCTCCGTTGCACTAGCTACAAAAACCCTTCTACTCTCATCCTCATTCCTATGGATCCGAGCCTCATACCCACGATTCCGCTATGACCAACTAATGCACCTCCTATGAAAAAACTTCCTACCCCTAACCCTAGCCCTATGTCTATGACACACCAGCATACCAATTAGCTACGCCGGTCTACCCCCAATCTAAGGCAGCGTGCCTGAACATAAAGGATCACTATGATAAAGTGAACATAGAGGTACAATAATCCTCTCGCTTCCTTTTAACTTAGAAAAGTAGGAATCGAACCTACACAAAAGAGATCAAAACTCTTCATACTCCCCTTATATTATTTTCTAGTAGGGTCAGCTAACCAAGCTATCGGGCCCATACCCCGAAAATGATGGTCTAACCCCTTCCCCTACTAATGAACCCTCATGCAAAACTAGCCTTCACCGCAAGTTTACTGCTAGGAACCAGCATTACCATCTCTAGTAACCATTGAATCTTAGCTTGAGCCGGCCTAGAAATCAACACCTTAGCCATCATTCCCCTTATCTCCAAATCTCACCACCCTCGAGCAATTGAAGCAACCATCAAATACTTCCTTACCCAATCAGCCGCATCAGCCTTAATTCTGTTCTCAAGCTTAGCCAATGCCTGATCCACAGGCCAATGAGACATCACACAATTAAACCACCCCACATCCTGCCTAGTACTGACCATAGCAATCGCAATCAAATTAGGACTAGTCCCATTCCACTTCTGATTCCCGGAAGTACTTCAAGGCTCTTCAATAATTACCGCCCTACTACTCTCGACTCTCATAAAACTACCCCCAATCACCCTTCTCCTCATTACATCACAATCCCTTAACCCCCCACTACTCACCCTTCTAGCAATCTCCTCCGCACTAATCGGGGGCTGAATAGGCCTTAACCAGACACAGACACGAAAAATCCTAGCTTTCTCATCCATCTCACACCTGGGCTGAATAATCATTGTTATCACCTACAACCCCCATCTCACCCTCCTCACCTTTACCCTCTATACAGTAATAACAACAACCGTGTTCCTATCCCTCAATCAAATCAAAGTCCTAAAACTGTCAACAATACTCATCTCATGAACAAAAACACCCACACTAAACGCAGCCATAATACTAACACTCCTATCCTTAGCAGGCCTCCCGCCCCTAACAGGCTTCATGCCAAAATGATTCATCATCCAAGAGCTTACTAAGCAAGAAATAACCCCCACAGCCACAATTATCACCATGCTATCACTCTTAGGCCTATTTTTCTACCTCCGCCTCGCATACCATTCAACAATCACACTCCCACCCAACTCATCCAACCACATAAAACTCTGACGAACCAACAAAACACCAAACACCTCTACAGCCATCCTATCCGCCCTATCAACTTCCCTGCTACCTTTGTCTCCCCTAATTATCACCATATTCTAGAAACTTAGGATTAAACCGCCGCCTAAACCAAAGGCCTTCAAAGCCTTAAATAAGAGTTAAACTCTCTTAGTTTCTGCCATGCTAAGACTAACAGGGCATTAACCTGTATCTTCTGAATGCAAACCAGATGCTTTAATTAAGCTAAAGCCTTTATCTAGGCAGATGGGCCTCGATCCCATACAATTCTAGTTAACAGCTAGACGCCACAACCCCTTGGCTTCTGCCTACAAGACCCTGGCACGCTCTTGCGCACATCAATGAGCTTGCAACTCACCATGAACTTCACCACAGGGTCGATAAGAAGAGGAATCAAACCTCTGTAAAAAGGACTACAGCCTAACGCTTCAACACTCAGCCATCTTACCTGTGACCTTCATCAACCGATGATTATTCTCAACTAACCACAAAGATATCGGCACTCTTTATCTAATTTTCGGCACATGAGCAGGCATAGTCGGCACAGCACTTAGCCTGTTAATTCGCGCAGAACTGGGGCAACCAGGAACACTCTTGGGAGACGACCAAATTTACAATGTAATCGTCACAGCCCATGCCTTCGTTATAATTTTCTTCATAGTTATGCCAATCATGATCGGAGGCTTTGGGAACTGACTAGTTCCTCTCATAATTGGTGCCCCAGACATAGCATTCCCACGCATGAACAACATAAGCTTCTGACTTCTTCCTCCCTCTTTTCTTCTCCTACTAGCTTCCTCCACCGTAGAAGCTGGGGCCGGTACTGGATGAACTGTCTATCCCCCCTTAGCCGGAAATCTCGCCCATGCCGGTGCATCAGTAGACCTAGCCATCTTCTCCCTTCATCTCGCAGGTGTATCATCTATTTTAGGGGCTATTAACTTCATCACCACCATTATTAACATAAAACCCCCCGCACTGTCACAGTACCAAACACCCCTATTCGTTTGATCTGTCCTCATTACTGCTATTCTCCTACTACTTTCTCTACCTGTCCTAGCCGCCGGAATTACAATACTACTCACCGACCGCAACCTTAACACTACATTCTTCGACCCTGCAGGGGGAGGGGATCCAATCCTCTACCAACATCTGTTCTGATTCTTCGGCCACCCTGAAGTTTATATTCTCATCCTTCCGGGTTTCGGAATAATCTCTCATGTAGTAGCTTACTACGCAGGGAAAAAAGAACCATTTGGCTACATAGGAATAGTGTGAGCAATACTATCAATCGGATTCTTGGGCTTTATTGTATGGGCCCATCACATATTCACAGTGGGAATAGACGTGGACACCCGAGCTTACTTTACATCTGCCACTATGATCATCGCTATCCCAACCGGTATTAAGGTCTTTAGCTGACTCGCAACCTTACATGGAGGGACAATCAAATGAGATCCGCCCATGCTATGAGCCTTAGGATTCATCTTCTTATTTACTATCGGAGGCTTAACAGGAATTGTCCTAGCCAACTCATCGCTAGATATTGCCCTCCACGATACCTACTACGTAGTTGCCCACTTCCACTATGTTCTCTCAATAGGGGCAGTTTTCGCCATTCTAGCAGGATTCACTCACTGATTCCCCCTTTTCACAGGCTTCACTCTCCACCCCTCATGAACTAAAGCACACTTCGGAGTAATATTCACAGGAGTAAACCTAACTTTCTTCCCACAACACTTCCTAGGCCTAGCTGGCATGCCCCGACGATACTCAGACTATCCGGACGCCTACACATTATGAAACACATTATCCTCAATCGGCTCCCTAATCTCAATAACAGCTGTAATCATACTCATATTCATCGTCTGAGAAGCTTTCTCAGCAAAGCGAAAAGTACTTCAGCCCGAATTAACTTCCACTAACATCGAATGAATCCACGGCTGCCCCCCTCCATACCACACCTTCGAGGAACCAGCCTTTGTCCAAGTACAAGAAAGGAAGGAATCGAACCCTCACATGCTGGTTTCAAGCCAACCGCATCAAACCAATTAATGCTTCTTTCTCATGAGCTGTTAGTAAACCAATTACATAGACTTGTCAAGGCTAAATCACAGGTGCAAACCCTGTACACCTCACATGGCAAACCACTCCCAACTAGGATTTCAAGATGCCTCATCCCCCATCATAGAAGAACTTGTTGAATTCCACGACCACGCCCTAATAGTAGCATTGGCAATCTGTAGCCTAGTCCTCTACCTTCTTACCCTTATACTCATAGGAAAACTATCATCAAATACTGTAGACGCCCAAGAAATCGAATTAATCTGAACTATCCTTCCTGCCGTTGTCCTAGTCCTACTCGCCCTCCCCTCCCTGCAAATCCTCTACATAATAGATGAAATTGATGAACCCGATCTTACCCTAAAAGCCATCGGCCACCAATGATACTGAACTTATGAGTACACTGACTTCAAAGATCTTTCATTCGACTCTTACATAACCCCAACAACAGACCTCCCCCAAGGCCACTTCCGCCTCCTAGAAGTCGACCACCGCATTGTAGTCCCAATAGAGTCACCCATCCGAATAATCATTACCGCTGACGATGTACTTCACTCATGAGCCGTCCCAACCCTCGGGGTAAAAACAGACGCAATTCCAGGACGATTAAATCAAACTTCCTTCATTACCACTCGGCCAGGAGTGTTTTACGGACAATGCTCAGAAATCTGCGGAGCTAACCACAGTTTCATGCCCATCGTAGTAGAATCTACCCCTCTCAAACATTTTGAAGCCTGAACTTCTCTTTTATCATCCTAACCATTAAGAAGCTATGAACCAGCACTAGCCTTTTAAGCTAGAGAAAGAGGAGATTTCCCCCTCCTTAATGGTATGCCTCAGCTAAACCCCAACCCATGATTCATTACCATAATCCTAACCTGATTCACCTTCTCCCTACTTATTCAACCCAAACTACTATCGTTTATCCCCACAAATAACCCCACAAACAAAACCGTAACAACAAAACCCACCCCCTGAACTTGACCATGAACCTAAGCTTCTTCGACCAATTTTCAAGCCCATACCTCCTAGGCATGCCACTAATCCTCCCATCCCTTCTTCTCCCGACCCTCCTACTCCCATCACCGGGACGCCGGTGGGTCAATAACCGTCTTTCTACCATTCAACTCTGGTTTATTCACCTAATTACGAAACAACTAATAACCCCCCTAAACAAAGCAGGTCACAAATGAGCCCTTCTCCTAATTTCCCTTATCTTAATACTCCTCTCCATCAACCTACTTGGCCTCCTCCCATACACCTTTACCCCCACCACCCAATTATCGATAAACATAGCCCTAGCCTTTCCCCTATGACTTGCCACTTTGCTAATCGGATTACGAAATCAACCCTCCGCATCCCTAGGTCACCTCCTCCCTGAGGGAACACCCACCCCATTAATTCCAGCCCTAATCATAATCGAAACAACCAGCCTTCTCATCCGACCTTTAGCCCTAGGAGTACGCCTGACAGCTAACCTCACAGCTGGCCATTTACTTATCCAACTCATCTCCACAGCCACAATTACCCTCTTACCAATAATACCATCAATCTCTCTCCTAACAGCAATCATCCTCTTTCTACTGACCATCCTAGAAGTAGCAGTAGCTATGATCCAAGCCTATGTCTTTGTTCTCCTACTAAGCCTATACTTACAAGAAAATATCTAATGGCACACCAAGCACATTCCTACCACATAGTCGACCCAAGCCCATGACCAATCTTCGGCGCAGCCGCAGCACTACTAACTACCTCAGGCTTAATCATGTGATTCCACTTCAACTCATCAGCCCTGCTATCAATAGGCCTTCTTTCTATACTTCTAGTTATACTGCAATGATGACGGGATGTAGTTCGAGAAAGCACCTTCCAAGGCCACCACACCCCAACTGTCCAAAAAGGCCTACGATACGGCATGATCCTCTTCATTACATCAGAAGCCTTCTTCTTCCTAGGCTTCTTCTGAGCCTTCTTCCACTCAAGCCTAGCCCCCACACCAGAACTAGGGGGACAATGACCCCCTACAGGAATTAGCCCCCTAAACCCCCTCGAAGTCCCCCTTCTAAACACAGCAATCCTCCTAGCCTCCGGCGTTACCGTGACATGAGCCCACCATAGCATTACCGAAGGAAACCGAAAACAAGCCATCCACGCACTAACCCTCACCATTATCCTAGGATTCTACTTCACTGCCCTACAGGCAATAGAATATCATGAAGCTTCATTTTCAATCGCTGATAGCGTTTACGGCTCCACTTTCTTCGTCGCCACAGGATTCCATGGGCTACACGTAATCATCGGATCGTCCTTCCTATCAGTCTGTCTTCTACGACTAATCAAATTCCACTTTACATCAAATCATCATTTCGGATTTGAAGCAGCAGCCTGATACTGACACTTCGTAGACATTATCTGACTCTTCCTCTATATATCAATATACTGATGAGGATCCTGCTCTTCTAGTATACTCATTACAATTGACTTCCAATCTTTAAAATCTGGCGCAAATCCAGAGAAGAGCAATGAATTCACTCACATTCATACTATCATCATCTTTTCTACTAAGCACTGCACTAACCACCCTGAACTTCTGACTTGCCCAAATAACCCCAGACACAGAAAAACTATCCCCATATGAATGTGGATTTGACCCCCTAGGATCCGCCCGACTCCCATTCTCAATCCGATTCTTCCTCAGTAGCCATCCTATTCCTTCTATTCGACCTAGAAATCGCCCTACTCCTCCCCCTCCCATGAGCCATTCAACTTCAATCACCCACTACAACCCTCACCTGAGCTACCACTATCATTACCCTCCTCACACTTGGCCTCATTTACGAGTGGATGCAAGGAGGCCTAGAATGAGCAGAATAACAGAAAGCTAGTCTAACTAAGACAGCTGGTTTCGGCCCAGCAAATTATAGATACCATCTATAGCTTTCTTATGTCTCCCCTTCACTTTAGCTTCTACTCTGCATTCACATTCAGCTGCCTAGGATTAGCATTCCACCGAACCCACCTTATCTCCGCCCTTCTTTGCTTGGAAAGCATAATACTATCCATATTCATCCCCCTCTCAATATGGCCCATCGAGAACCAGACCCCATCATTCACCCTCGTACCCATCCTCATACTAGCTTTCTCAGCATGCGAAGCTGGTGCCGGCCTAGCTATACTAGTAGCTTCAACCCGAACACATGGTTCCGACCACCTACACAACCTAAACCTCCTACAATGCTAAAAATCATCCTACCAACAACTATACTCCTACCAATAACCCTGCTATCCCCAGCAAAATCCATATGAACTAACACCACAGCCCACAGCCTCCTAATCGCCCTAATTAGCCTACACTGACTGGTCCCATCATACTACCCCTCAAAAAACTTAGCCCATTGAGCAGGTATTGACCAAATCTCAGCACCTCTGCTAGTCCTCTCCTGCTGATTCCTCCCGCTCATAATCTTGGCCAGCCAAGGCCATTTGCAATACGAACCCCATGTACGAAAACAAATATTCATCTCTACCCTCGTCATCATCCAACCATTTATCATCTTGGCCTTTTCAGCAACAGAACTCATACTATTCTACATCTCATTCGAAGCAACCCTAATCCCAACCCTAATCTTAATTACACGCTGAGGAAACCAACCCGAACGACTCAGCGCAGGCATTTACCTCCTTTTCTACACCTTAATTAGCTCCCTACCACTACTAATCTCCATCCTCTACCTTCACTCAAAAACAGGGACACTCCACCTTCCTGTCCTCAAACTCACCCACCCAAATCCATCAACCCCATGAACAGGCTTGTTATCAAGCCTAGCCCTCCTAATAGCATTTATAGTCAAGGCCCCCCTATATGGCTTGCACCTATGACTGCCTAAAGCCCACGTAGAGGCACCAATTGCAGGCTCAATACTGCTCGCTGCCCTACTACTTAAGCTAGGGGGGTATGGCATCATACGAGCCACCCTACTAATTGAACCCCCATCCAACCACCTACACTACCCCTTCTTAACCTTGGCCTTGTGGGGCGCCTTAATAACCAGTTCCATCTGTCTACGTCAAACTGACCTAAAATCCCTCATCGCCTACTCATCCGTAAGCCACATAGGCCTGGTAATTGCCGCAGGCATAATCCAAACTCAATGATCGTTTTCAGGAGCAATAATCCTCATAATCTCCCATGGACTAACATCCTCCCTTCTATTCTGCCTAGCGAACACAAACTACGAACGAACACACAGCCGCATTCTCATCCTCACACGAGGCCTACAACCCCTCCTACCATTAATGTCAACATGATGGCTCCTAGCCAACCTAACTAACATAGCCCTACCCCCAACAACCAATTTAATAGCAGAATTAACAATCATAGTCGCCCTCTTTAACTGATCACCCCTTACAGTCATCCTGACCGGAATCGCAACACTCTTAACCGCTTGCTACACCTTATACATACTACTGTCCACCCAACGAGGAACCCTACCAACCCACATCACAACAGCCTCAAACTCAAACACACGAGAGCACCTCCTAATAACCCTCCACATCATCCCAATATTAGCCCTCATTCTTAAACCAGAGTTAATCTCAGCAACCCCTCTATGCAAACATAGTTTAATTCAAACATTAGATTGTGATTCTAAAAATAGGAGCTCAAACCTTCTTGTTCGCCGAGGGGAGGCTAAGCCAGCAAGAACTGCTAATTCCTGCATCCGAGCTTTAAACCTCGGCCCCCTTAACTTTTAAAGGATAAAAGTAATCCATTGGTCTTAGGAACCACCCATCTTGGTGCAATTCCAAGTAAAAGTAGTGGAAACAGTACTACTCCTAAACACTTTTACACTACTAACCCTATTTATCCTCCTCACCCCAATCATCCTATCCCCCCTACTTAATCTCAAAAACCCCCCACAATCAATCCCCCAAACCATTAAAACTGCCTTCCTAATCAGCCTCATTCCAACAACCATCTTCCTCCACTCAGGCATAGAAAGCATCACCACCTACTGAGAATGGCAACTCACCCAAAACTTCAAAATCCCAATCTCCTTAAAAATAGACCTATATTCCATAGTATTCTTCCCCATTGCACTGTTTGTAACCTGATCTATCCTAGAATTTTCGACATGGTACATAGCCTCCGAACCCTTTATCATAAAATTCTTCACCTTTCTCCTTATTTTCCTCATCGCCATATTAACCCTCACAATCGCAAACAACATATTCCTTCTATTTATCGGCTGAGAGGGAGTAGGAATCATATCGTTCCTCCTCATCGGCTGATGACAAGGACGAGCCGAAGCCAACACAGCTGCACTCCAGGCCATAATCTACAATCGAATCGGAGACATCGGCCTAATCCTAAGCATAGCATGACTAGCCTCAACACTAAACACCTGAGAAATTCAACAAGCCATTCAACCAAACCAAACGCCTACCCTCCCTCTTTTAGGACTAATCCTAGCCGCTACAGGAAAATCAGCCCAATTCGGCCTCCACCCATGACTCCCTGCAGCAATAGAGGGCCCAACTCCAGTCTCCGCCCTACTCCACTCCAGCACCATAGTAGTGGCCGGAATCTTCTTACTCATTCGCACTCACCCTATCTTGACCTCAAATAAACTAGCCCTAACCTCATGCCTATGCCTAGGCGCCCTATCAACATTATTCGCTGCCACCTGCGCCCTCACCCAAAATGACATCAAAAAAATCATTGCCTTCTCTACCTCAAGCCAACTAGGCCTCATAATAGTTACAATCGGACTAGATCTCCCCCAACTTGCTTTCCTCCACATCTCAACTCACGCATTCTTCAAAGCCATACTATTCCTATGTTCTGGCCTAATCATCCACAGCCTAAATGGAGAACAAGACATTCGCAAAATGGGATGCCTACAAAAAACCCTCCCAATAACCACCTCCTGCCTAACCATCGGCAACCTCGCCCTAATAGGCACTCCATTCCTAGCGGGCTTCTACTCAAAAGACCTAATCATTGAAAACCTAAACACCTCATACATTAACACCTGGGCCCTTCTCCTTACACTACTTGCCACATCCTTCACCGCAACTTACAGCCTCCGCATGACTCTCCTAGTCCAAACAGGACACACCCGAACCCCCACAATCACACCCATCAATGAAAACACATCCTCAGCCATCCTACCTATCATTCGACTAGCTTTCGGCAGCATCACAGCCGGCTTATTAATCTCATCACTCACCCTTCCCATGAAAACACCCCCAATAACCATACCTACTATTACAAAAACTGCTGCCATTGCCGTCACAGCCCTTGGGATCATCCTCGCCCTAGAACTCTCAAACATAACACACACCCTCACCCTCCCAAAACAAAGCCCTCTTACAAATTTCTCCTCTTCACTAGGCTACTTCAACCCCCTAATACATCGAACTAACCCTGCAATCCTCCTAAATACCGGACAAAAAATTGCCTCCCACTTAATCGACATAACATGGTACAAAAAAATAGGCCCTGAAGGCCTTGCCAACCTCCATCTCATCATAAGTAAAACCTCCACGACCCTTCATACAGGTCTAATCAAATCCTACCTAGGATCCTTCGCCCTAACAATCCTCACAACAATCCTACTAACCCAAAAATAAAATTTAATGGCACCCAACATCCGAAAATCACACCCCCTACTAAAAATAATCAATAACTCCCTAATCGACCTGCCCGCCCCATCCAACATCTCCGCTTGATGGAACTTCGGCTCCCTGTTAGCAGTATGCCTCGCTACTCAAATCCTCACCGGCCTCCTACTGGCCATACATTATACCGCAGATACTTCCCTAGCTTTCTCCTCCGTAGCCCACACATGCCGAAACGTACAGTACGGCTGACTCATCCGAAACCTTCATGCAAATGGCGCCTCATTCTTCTTCATTTGCATCTTCCTTCACATCGGACGCGGCCTCTACTACGGCTCCTACCTATACAAAGAGACATGAAACACCGGAGTTATCCTACTCCTCACCCTCATAGCAACCGCTTTTGTAGGGTACGTCCTCCCATGAGGACAAATATCATTTTGAGGGGCTACCGTCATCACAAATCTATTCTCAGCAATCCCTTACATCGGACAAACCCTAGTGGAGTGGGCCTGAGGAGGATTCTCAGTTGACAACCCAACCCTCACCCGATTCTTCGCCCTACACTTCCTCCTCCCCTTCGTAATTGCAGGAATTACTATCACCCACCTCATATTCCTACACGAATCAGGCTCAAACAACCCACTAGGCATCTCATCTAATTCCGACAAAATCCCATTCCACCCATACTACTCCCTCAAAGACATCCTAGGCCTAGCACTTATATTCACCCCATTCCTAATACTAGCCCTATTCTCACCTAACCTTCTGGGCGACCCAGAAAACTTCACCCCAGCAAACCCACTAGTAACCCCACCTCACATTAAACCAGAATGATACTTCCTATTTGCCTATGCTATCCTACGCTCAATCCCAAATAAACTCGGAGGCGTCCTAGCACTAGCAGCCTCGGTACTCATCCTCCTCCTCATTCCCTTCCTTCACAAATCCAAACAACGAACTATAACCTTCCGCCCACTTTCCCAGGCCCTATTTTGATTGCTAGTTGCCAACCTTCTCATCTTAACTTGAGTAGGAAGCCAACCAGTAGAGCACCCATTCATCATCATCGGCCAAATAGCATCATTCTCATACTTCACCATCCTACTAATCCTCTTCCCCGCAGTCGGAACCCTAGAAAACAAAATACTTAACTACTAGTACTCTAATAGTTTATGAAAAACATTGGTCTTGTAAACCAAAAACTGAAGACTACACCCTTCTTAGAGTAACTCAGAAAAAAAGGACTTAAACCTTTCTCTCCAGCTCCCAAAGCTGGTATTTTAAATAAACTATTCTCTGAAACCCCTAAACCGCCCGAATCGCCCCCCGAGACAACCCACGTACAAGCTCCAGCACAACAAACAACACCAACAACAAACCTCACCCCGCCACTAAAAACAACCCAGCCCCACATGAATAAAACACCGCCACCCCACTGAAATCCAACCGAACTAAAGATATCCCCCCACTATCAACAGTAACCACTACAACCTTCCAAAAATCAACAAATCCTGCCAAAAACGCCCCAACACAAACCACCAAAACAAACCCCAACCCATAACCAGCTACCCGCCAATCTCCCCAAGCCTCAGGATATGGATCTGCCGCCAAAGACACAGAGTAAACAAAAACTACCAGCATACCCCCCAAATAGACCATAAACAATGCCAAAGAAATAAAAGAAACGCCTAAGCTCACTAACCACCCGCACCCAACTACAGATGCTAGCACTAACCCCACCACACCATAATAAGGAGAGGGGTTAGATGCTACAGCTAAAACCCCTAATATAAAACAGACCCCAAGAAAAATCACGAAATAAGTCATATGTTCCCGCTTGGATAGACCCCAAGGACTACGGCTTGAAAAGCCATTGTTGTTCTCAACTACGGGAAC